ATAGAATGGAGTTATTCACGAAGTTCGAGACAAAGTAATAAAAAACAACTTCTCTATGGCCTCCTCGTTTTGAGACATTATGGCTTTGGGGTCGACCCCGGTAAAAAAGAAGGAATCCATAAAAACGTGGGATCCGACACCATGATAAAATACTACCCTCATGATTAGACCATGTCCCTGAGATTTGATAAAAGAAAGGTGCATTAGCGGTTAATACGTTGTAATTGGATAAGTTATTAGGAATATGACGGAACGAAAGACCAAGGAAAGAAAGAAGAATGCACCAAAATGCAGGTGCTGCACCAAACGCTGGTGGTTGTTTCTTGTTGTAAGTGAATGCAACGAAAAGACCCGGAAATAACGATAAATGAAATAATTCATATATTATTGACATTTCGTGCTGTGCTCATTTCAAAATTTCTGCTTTGTTATTCCCATCATCCGGTAACCACAGGATGATCCACAAGAAAGGTGGCAGGATTCGAACCTATGGCCGGCCCGCCCCTGACCTGCTGGGTTGGGTGGCCGGGTTAGCACCCCTCGTCGCCCCTGTACCCGAAACAGATGCGCTGCGCTACCCAGCGCGTAACCTTGTCTCCCCTACTCCTCTTCTGGTTATGCCATTACCAATCGCGGGTAACCCCCGGGCCGGCCGCCCCTGACCTAAGAAGATAAGAACGATTATCCTTATGACCAAACAGCGAGAGTTTCACGATCCCGACCAGCAACTTGTTGGGAGTAGGGGCATCCAAGCTTGCCCAACCTAGACATTGTAACTGAAAGTCCTGCCTACTTGTTTGTAGGCTTAGGGTAGTCCTCGAAAACCTTCTTAATTGACTGGCTTGGGAAAGACCCGTAGGCTATGGATCCCACTAATGGAATGGGACTATAACCATACTTCCATGGTCTAGGTTCAAGGACAATAAAGATGGAGGCTTGGAGTATCTAAGGCTTCATGGACCCAATTTTTAGGGCTTTTAAGGACGGACTCGCTAGTGTCCCAAGGATTGACCGGTGACACTACTAACTGAATTGCCCTAAGCTAAGATATGTCTTTTTCCACAGGACTGAATCCATAGAAACCTTGGCTTAGTGCCATTACTGTAAGCGGCGGATGATTGGTATGCAGGATCGGTTGCAACGGTTTCACATTCATGTGAATCAAGAGATTGGCTTGAAAAGGCTTTCCAACTAGCCATTGTACCTGAGATTGCGATCAGTCCTTCTTCTTCTTTGGAGCTTTTTCTTGGTCCCAAGGGAAATGGGGTGACAAAGAGCAGCTTGCTTCTCCAATTGGATCATTGCTCGACTCGATGGGTAACTTCTAGTGGTTTGCCGGGGAAGCTCTTGTTTTTCTTTCAGGAGTTGGTTGGTGGCATGGACACCTAGCCTTTTCTTATTTTTAGTATTTGTTTGCTGGCACAGGTAGTAGATTCATTCTCCACTCCAGCAGTAGCAGATGTAGAATCTGAAAGGTGGGATTCCCGGTTGATTGGATGCTTCCGTTAGAGCTTCTTCCCCTCCTGTCATTTATTTAAGGGCACCTAGCTTACAATCACTAGTGAAAGAGTGCCAATTGACCCAACTAGCGAATCTGTTTACAACCATTCAATCTTTTTCATTTCCGTGAATACCGCTCGAAATCATTTTTCGGCTTGATAGCACAAGCACGATCCATCCATCTCCCTCCGGAGAGTGAGTAACAGGTGGAAGGACTGTCGATAGCAGGTAGGGTAAACGGATATGGATGATAGTTGGGATCCCAGGTAGGAGAGCCAGCCAGGCCAGGAGAAAGAGGTAGTCTTTGACTACCCTTCTTTTGTTTTGGGAGTTTGTTCTGGAATTCCATTGAGATTTGCCACTCCTCAATCTTCGAAATCTAGTCTAGTCCAGCGATAGAGGACTTGATACTTTTCTTCGACAAGCCTCGATCTGTGCTGAAGACAGATTCTCTTATCGGCTGAGGAAATAGGTAGCCTGTAAGCCCACCCATTCTTCCTTTCCGACCTTAGCTTAGCTGCTCACGCCAATGCTCATGGGTATGGGGCCATAACTGCTGCTACTGTTATACTCCCACACTCTAAGAGAGTCCTACCGTCGGCTCATCTTCTATCTAAGACCTCCTCAATGAGAGGATGCCTGAAAGCTGCTGTTTTCTCAGGTCTAGTTGCGGTCCGCTCTTTTCTTTCACTTATTAGCAGCTGAACTCAGATCCGTTAGAGCAGCTGAACTCCTCTCCCAGCAAGAAAACGGATGCAGCCCTTTATTAGTAATGGAGGCTTTCTAGCGCGCCCCCCCTTTACTAATAAAGCGTTAGCCGTTGCTTGCCTTACGTGTATATAATATGGAAGGGTCGAGCTGCTCCGCTCCTTGGCAGTCAGTCTATTACCCACCCCTGATCCCATTCCTTCTAGCTCAGGAACTTCTATTTTGAATCTGAGCTTGTACCAAGCTCCTTTCCGTGTAAGCTATTCCATGCGATGTCTTTCACAAAGGTACAGGGATTTGATAATCGATAGAGCTGGTTCATCTTTTCTTCCCTCGTAGGAACTCGGTCTCTCTAATACATCAATATGGTAGATAGATCAGGTAGAAGATCAGCCGCTAATCCGCTACTCTCGGTTCGATCGGCTTCAAAGCTTTTTCACTTTTTTCGCTTAGCGCTTCCACCGATGCCTGAATGCTACTTTCGTCTACGTATGGGTTATCTATCTATATATTATTAGATTATATAATAGAAGAGATAGACCTAATTCTAAGATAAGAGAAAATCTCTTCCCTGAAGATAGGAACGAGGCTATTCGACTACCAAGATTTTGGGTTGAACCAATAGCAGGAGTTGACCCCTAAGCTATGGGAGTTTCAAGAGCCTTTGGTTAACGTAGTTACAAATAGCGAATATCCGCCTCTTCCCTGCTCCCGCATATGTTTAAGATGCCAGTCGACCAGGAGAACCATACCGGAAGGTGTCTTCGGTAGGCTGAGAAAACAAACGCTTGGAACGAACAAACTTCATAGACTCCTCACAAGAAGTCTGTGAAAGTAAGTCGTTATTTGGATCGTAAGCATAACGAACGAACCAAATGAGACCACAATGGATACCCTTCGACGTCCATTTCAGTGACAGACAGATTCAATGAAACCGTTGCACTTGAATGTGCGTAAAGAAGAAACCAATGTATCTTCGTAAAAGAGACCTTGACGCCTCCGATCCGGCGACCTGGACGGAATGGCTTTCCAAGTTGGGTTCCAGATAATGCCTTGACACAAAGAAAGGAAAATCTAGAACCAAGGTATCGTACGATTAGCCTTGCAGATTGAGCAAGAATCTCCCTAAGGAAAGGAGATTAAGCTGAATCGGAGGCACATCAGAGATGGTTGTGATAGACTTAAGAATACTTCTATCAACTCGCTTAGCGAGTCGGATAGCTCTACATACTTAAAAAAAAAAAGGTATTATATATATATATATTAACTAAGGTATCTGCTCTCTTTCACTCTCATCAACTTTCGATGATAAGAGGGAATAATCTTACGATATCCTGTTCTCGTAAGAGAAACAGGAACGGATTCATAAACCAGATTTTTGAGGAACCCCAGCATAAATAAATAAGCTTGCTGGAGTGACACTGCACACTGCTTTAAATAAAGCGCAGTGAACAGTGGCCCGGATTTCCGGTTTAGGTGCATTACCCGCTTAGCCACAGGAGACGCTCCAACACAGTATTCTTTGGTTAGTCCGTCGGCGATTACTAGTAGGATTCTTTTAAATAAAGAGACCTACTAGTAGTCTCGGCTTGCTCTTTTTACCTACCTTGAGAAGGGAAATTCCTACGAGATGATTAATGAATGTAGGTCAGGTCTCTCTAATTCGCAGTAGGTGTGTATGCTTCCCTAAGGCGAGAGCATTTGCTTCTTCGACTGACTCAAATGTCTTTTTTCATTGACTGCTTCATCAACAGAATCGCCGGAATCAACCGGCTCTACTGAAGCAACTACTCGCTCTGGATCTGCAACTTGAAGATATGAATATAGGCATAGGTAAAGGTATGGTCAAAGGCAATCGCAGTGGTTGTTTCACCCCAGAGTAGATTCACTCATAGCAGATACAAAGGCAGGAGCAAACAGCTAAGTAAAAGCAGCAGAGAGTCGCTATACGGGGGCAGCAGAGCCCGTTGATTCAGAACCACCTATTTATCCATAAGGGCATCGAGCCCCAGGCATAAGTAGGTGAATCCACAAAACTACTAGCAGAGGTGGAGGCACCAGCGATGAAAGCAGTGGGAGAGGCATTGAAAAAGGCAGCAGGAAAGCCTGGGAGCCAGCCCGCAGTAGAAAAACCAGCAAATCGAGTTGCATTGCAGAAAGAAGAATTGGTGTTTCGACAAGTGCTTGCCTTCCTATCTATATATTTAGTTCTTATATAGATCCGCCCCAAGGTTTCTTTACTCTAATGCGTAACAAGTGGTGTTAGGGCATTCGTAGTCTTTGTTACTTGCACCAGTCGTTACACCGACGCCAAATTAAGGCCGACATGGAGCCATGCGCATGATTCCAAGAGTCACTAGAGGCGAAACTTAGTAAGAATAACCAGTAATGTAATGTCACGAATGGATGAAGCAAGCACTTTTAGATGGTATCGATCAGAGCCAATCAACCCTTTTCCCTGATTATCGTCACTTAAATCCCACTAGCCGAAATAGAATCCGTCAAGTAAGAGATAAGCCAGAGATCCAGATCATTAGAATACGTCACCGGCCACTAGATCCAGGGATGGGCCTTCTCGCGAAAAAGAGTAGGTTATTCCTATCACTAGGAGTAGTAGCGCTAGCGGCGCAGAAGGAGAAAGTAGCTAAGCGCTAAGAAGCTATCTAGATAGTTTCCAGCTGAGGGAAATTGGCTTCGATTGGTCTTAGCTTCGACTCGTAGTCTTCGACCACTCTTCTTCTTATCCCCTAAGGTTGCTTGCTTCCATTCAGGTAGCTATTGCCGAGAAATGGCCGAAAAAAGGAAAGTCTTATTCCACTTGCTTTCTCGCTTGACTTGAAAACTGGAAAAACTAACTAGGCAGCTATCGGAAAGAAAACAAACAAGGAGTTTACTACGCAGGCTTTTTTTTTATAGAGAGAGAGTAAGGGGGGTTTGCTTGCTGGCTCTCAGGGCTTATAGTCGGTTTTTTTCTAAGGTATTCCCTTTCATTAGCTACGCTCAGGTTTCACCAACTTCGCGTCGGGTTCACTTCAGTGAAATCTTGTTAAAGCAAACCAACGGTTGGTTGAACCTTAGGACGGTAGCGAAAGGAACCTTCTAGCTAACCGGGTCAATTCAAACTCACTACATACTCAATGGAATTGAGAACCCGGCGTAATTGGTTTTCTCCAGCGGCTCTTTTTCCTATATTTTTTCAGATGGCCCTGCTACGTCTGCCCACTACAGAACAGGCCTGACTCCCGTGAGCAGGTCCGCTGGCTCTTAGTATGGCTTTTTACTTTTCTGATCCGGCATGATAACAACTCGAACTCAACTTCTATTCTTTCAAGAGCAAGAGAAAGGCACCGAGATCCCGCGTAAGCGTCGTTTGCCCGTTGCCAATAGGATCGACTTGGGTAGTAAGATTCAATTGTGAGATTAAAAAATACGAAAGTCAGGGGCCGGAAATCTTGGGATCAAAAGGTTTTTCTAAAGGACTGTAAATCCTTGCTCCTAGGATCCAAGAAGGGGTTTTTGGTTTTTAAATTCCTAAGACTACCCTACTAGTGTAGTGTCTACTGACTGAGTCGTGAATTAGATTTGATGGGCCGATGGAGAATCAAATTAGGAGTTGTGGAAAGGACAAAATATAATACTATGTATCAAGACTCGCGATAGGATTTGAGTGCTCAGTCATTCAATATTTGATGGGTGATTTTTTCTTATAGAAAAAAAGGTAGCTTGCTTACTTAGTGCTTGTGCTAAGGGATGACTTGGTTGCTTTTTTTTTTATATGCCCATACTATTGTTTCGATAGATCCCGGGATCAATACAATAAAAAAACCTATGAATTAGAGTAGAGCGACGTTGGATTATTTCGAATTGATTGGAAGAAGAATAGGTGTAGCGAAGAAAATTAAATCGGAGCTAGAAAGAAAGGGTAGGTTGAATCTGAAAAGTACTCTGTGGGGGTAACTATGTTAAGTTAATTGCGTATCGTAAAAAAAGAAATAAAAATGTTATGTGCTCCCGGGAAATAAATTGCTACTCTATTCGATGGGCCAGGAACAATCGAAAAAAGCCAGACCTGTACGGTATCTCTTTGAATCCTTACTTAATATGCTTAATATGGTGATACCCCCGATTGTACCAACCTACATATGTCTCTCCTCCATCAATCGGTACTAGTTATTGTTATTTTTATTCCTTGATTTGTCCGATGAGAAATGCGAAACGAAAGAAGGATCCTCCTGCTGGGAATTAGATCCTAATCCTTCTTTGCCCCCCCCTACAGAGATGAATTGATCGATTCATCGGATCCTAGGTCGGGACTGACGGGGCTCGAACCCGCAGCTTCCGCCTTGACAGGGCGGTGCTCTGACCGATTGAACTACAATCCCAGGAAAAGAAATTAGGTGTACAGCCTAAAAATTAGTATTTATATATATATTTCTCTTCATTATTCATTCATATTTTATGTCCTAGGACATAGATCTTCTAGATACCCATTATGAATCGCCCGCCAAAGTCTTCCTACTTCTCCAATGTTCCAATCAGATCCGAAGAGAAATCAATCAAAAGTCAGTGGACCTGAATTGAATCATGACTATATAAGCTATTCTGATATTAAGTTCGATATAGATGAAATCGTGGAAGCGGACCTTTGATTTCCTTGGACCACGTAAGAATTCGTCGTCCGATTGAATCTTCTTGTTCCTGAATGCTTCATAGGAATCCATCGCTATTCCTTTCTTCCACCGAGAAAGGTTCATTCCGAGTCACAAGAGCAATTTATCTTTTTTTTTTCGTTATGGTAATGCAATGCAAGAGGTCTCGGAAATCGGGTTGTTTCTGATGATGAAAACCCGATATTTAAAGGTCGGTAATGTTAGAAGACGACTGTAGGTATCTTACTTACCACTAAGATACCTACGGTCGGTATATCTTTGAAAGCTCAGACGGAGAGAATAAACGGACTCCTCGAGGGCTACTTAAGGCACTTTAGTGCAAACCAACCAGAAGGACTGGAGCTGTTGGATGTTGCTCAGTGCTGCTATAAATTAACAACCAAAAAGCTCTGCGTCGAACTTCAGCCCCTTCGAGTTGGCCACGGGGCAACAGCCTCTGACGCCCCACACCATTGCGGCAGGAGGAGGCTTGCCCATCAGCCTACTTTGCCAAGACGTGGCAGGAGCGCAACGACCTAGCCCAAACAAACCTACTTAAACTAAAGGCTTGGCCCGGTCTGAAGGAAGAAGAAAGTAGACCTTGTAGAGAAGCGGATAGGAGAGGTAGCCTATAGACTCAAGC